ATCTATTATTAATATATATATATATTCCTTTATTTGTTTTGTTAGAATCAAATCACTTGAATTATTGTTCATATTGAAATGAATCGAGATTGATAAGGAGTTGGTTAATGATGCTCGAACATATACTTGTTTTGAGTGCCTATTTATTTTCCATCGGTATCTATGGATTGATCACAAGTCGAAATATGGTTAGAGCCCTTATGTGTCTTGAACTTATATTCAATTCAGTTAATATCAATTTTGTAACATTTTCTGGTTTTTTTGATAATCGTCAATTAAGAGGAGATATTTTCTCCGTTTTTGTTTTCGCTATTGCAGCCGCTGAAGCAGCTATTGGACTAGCTATTGTTTCATCAATTTATCGTAACAGAAAATCCACTCGTATTAACCAATCGAATTTGTTGAATAAATAGTATTCATTATAGAAATATATAAATAGAAATTCAAATATTCTGAAATTATTAATTATTCGGAAATTCATTCGAATTTGCAGGTTTGTTGTAGGATCGTGATTGCAAAAACATAAGAAATCAAAGTATTTTGGCCCTCTCTCATAAACAACCAATTCAAAAGTAGGTTAATTCTGATCACTCATTGATTCGTCTGGTATCTAAATAGAAATATATGATTCATTTAGAACTTTACTAGATCGAAAATTTATGACGAAAAAAATGGATAGATCCAATGTCACATTCAGTAAAGATTTATGATACATGTATAGGATGTACTCAATGTGTCCGAGCGTGTCCCACCGATGTATTAGAAATGATACCTTGGGACGGATGTAAAGCTAAACAAATAGCTTCTGCCCCAAGGACCGAGGACTGTGTTGGTTGTAAGAGATGTGAATCCGCCTGTCCAACAGATTTCTTGAGTGTTCGAGTTTATTTATGGCATGAAACAACTCGAAGTATGGGTCTAGCTTATTGATACGTTCCAGAAAACTCTATTTGAATCCATTTCATTTTTTTTACCGACAAAAGGGGTGCTCAAAATCAAATCCAAATGTTTTGAGCACCCCTTTTTCTGTTCCAAGTCTATCTTGTCTTTACCACGAATCATTTTCCTTGGTTAACAATAATTGTTGTTTTGCCAATATTTGCGGGTTCCTTAATTTTCTTTCTTCCACATAGAGGAAATAGGGTCATTTTTTGGTATACTATATGTATATCTATTTTAGAACTTCTTCTAACGACTTATGCATTCTGTTATCATTTCCAATCGGACGATCCATTAATCCAACTGGTGGAGGATTATAAATGGATCGATTTTTTTGATTTCCATTGGAGATTAGGAATAGATGGCCTTTCTATAGGACCAATCTTACTGACGGGATTCATCACTACTTTAGCTACTTTAGCGGCCCGGCCAGTTACTCGCGATGCTCGACTATTTCATTTCCTGATGTTAGTAATGTACAGTGGTCAAATAGGATTATTTTCTTGTCGGGACCTTTTACTTTTTTTTCTCATGTGGGAGTTCGAATTAATTCCCGTTTATCTACTTCTATCCATGTGGGGAGGAAAAAAACGTCTGTACTCAGCTACTAAATTTATTTTGTACACGGCGGGGGGTTCTGTTTTTCTTTTAATGGGAGCTCTAGGTATCGGTTTATATGGTTCTAATGAACCAACATTCAATTTAGAAATATTAGCCAATCAGTCCTATCCTGTGGCCTTGGAAAGAATATTTTATATTGGATTTTTTATTGCTTTTGCTGTCAAATTGCCGATTATACCCCTACATACATGGTTACCAGATACCCATGGAGAAGCACACTATAGTACTTGTATGCTTCTAGCCGGAATCTTATTAAAAATGGGAGCGTATGGATTAGTTCGGATCAATATGGAATTATTATCTCATGCTCATTCTCTATTTTCTCCTTGGTTGATGATAGTAGGTGCAATGCAAATAATCTATGCAGCTTCAACATCTCTCGGTCAACGGAATTTAAAAAAAAGAATAGCCTATTCCTCTGTATCTCATATGGGTTTTTTAATTATAGGAATTGGTTCCATCACCGATATAGGGCTCGATGGAGCCCTTTTACAAATAATATCTCATGGATTTATTGGTGCTGCACTTTTTTTCTTGGCAGGAACGACTTATGATAGAATACGTCTTGTTTATCTTGACGAAATGGGTGGAATAGCTATCCCAATGCCAAAAATATTCACAATGTTCAGTATCTTTTCGATGGCCTCCCTTGCATTACCAGGTATGAGTGGTTTTGTTACTGAATTCATAGTATTTTTTGGACTAATTACTAGTCCAAAATACCTTTTAATGGCAAAAATACTAATTCCTTTTGTAATGGCAATTGGAATCATATTAACTCCTATTTATTCATTATCTATGTCACGCCAGATGTTCTATGGATACAAGATATTTAATGCTCCAAACTCTTATTTTTTGGATTCTGGACCACGAGAGTTATTTCTTTCGATCTCCATTTTTTTACCCATACTCGGTATTGGTCTCTACCCCGATTTCGTTCTTTCCCTATCAGTTGACAAGGTCGAAGTTATTTTATCTAATTCTTTTGACAGATAGTTTTGATGAAAAAAGAAAAAATCATAGGATTTTTTTAATCGTTCGTTGTACAATGAAAAAAAGAAGGCTTTTTCTTCTTCTCTTAAGTTAAGTAAAAAATGAATTTGAATCGGCGCAAACCCTGTGAATCACTACAATATTTGATTCTACAGGGTTCTCATCAGTTCACACAAAGCTTTTTATCTCATATACACTGTACACTTTATCTATTCGTATTCGTAAAAGTCTTTTTTGAATTCAATTAGATGTTAATGTAAATGAACCATAACTATGTAGCCCTATTCCTAATAGATTGACTCCAAAATAGCATATCCAAATTATAAGAAAGCCGATAGACGCCACAATTGCGGAATTCGTACCCTTCCATTTTACATTGGTTCGAATATGTAAAAAAATCGCGAATACGATCCAAGTAATAAATGCCCAAGTTTCCTTTGGGTCCCAACTCCAATACGACCCCCAGGCTTCGTTAGCCCATACTGCTCCAGAAAGGATCCCTATGGTTAAAAAGAGAAATCCTAGACTAATAACCCGATAACTCCAATAATCTAATTGTTGAATAAATTGTGATCTGTAATAATTCTTTGTAGAAAAAAAAGTAGAAAAAAAAGAAGTATTTGGAGTATTTTGTAAAACATTTATTCTTTCATCCATGTATTCGATTTCACCAAAAAAAAATGATCCATTTAACTTGAATAAAGGATTACTTGTAAAAAAAGACTTTTTGTTTTTTCTAACTGCAATGACTAGAAGTGCTACTGATAATAAGGATCCACATAAAAGGGCTGCATAGCCCAATATCATCATACTTACATGCATTATTAACCACTCGGATTGAAGAGCGGGTACTAATATTGTGGATTCGTGTATTTCAGTTAAAAGACCTGAAGTAGCAAAGGCTTGGGTAAAAATAGCGCTTGGGCCGATTATTGTACTTAAAAATTTTTGATTTTTTTTGAAATACGGAACTCTATGAATAAGGGATAAACTCCACGAAAGGAACATTAATGATTCATATAAATTACTTAGTGGAAAATGTCCTGAATAAATCCAACGAATAACTAATAATCCTGTTATACAGAAAAAAGCCAATATCATGCCCTTTTCGAACGAATCGTAGAGTTTTCTGATTTCATCGACTAAAAAGGTTATCAAATGAATTGTAACTAGAATTGAAACGATCGAAAAAGAAATATGAGTTAATATATGTTCTAAGGTTGAAAATATCATAAAATCTTAAAAAAGAGAAGCTCTTTAAATCAGGAATTGACTTCATTCATTATAGGATCTATTCCGTTTTTTTAGAAGACGGCATGCCGCCACTCGGACTCGAACCGAGATGCTCTCGCACTGCTTCCTAAGAGCAGCGTGTCTACCAATTTCACCATAGCGGCTTGTCTTGAACATAATAGCCTATGAGTAAGCAATCGTCTAGATTTAAGAATTCAATTGGTTGCAATTTTTTTTTAGGAAAGATTGAAGTGGATGAATCTAAATTAGTCCAAATAGATATTTTAAGGTTCATTGTTAGGGTCTTAGTTTTCTTAAGATTTTCGTCTATTTTTTTATACTCTAACTCTTTTTTATTAATCTTAATGACTCTAAAAGAAAAACCTATTTTCGATCATTCCAAATTGACACATTATTTATTCAGACTCTCTTCACTAGGTGTTTTTGATTTTCTTGATTGGATTGATGGCGAAAGATATATGGAGTGTATATAGGAATTCATAGAAAATCAAAAAGTCAGAAAGTTATACAAAAGGGTTTCCATTTTGAATCAACTAGTTTCAATAATTTTAATAATTAAAGATTCAAGATTTTCTATTTGTCTCCTACAAATAAATAGATATAGAGAAAAAGTGGATATATAGAAAAAAGTTATATTATTGTATATTGTAACAAATAGGTCGATGGGGAAAATAAGTCTTCCCCCCTTGGAAATGAGAAAATAGACTAAAAAGAAAGTCTTTTTTTCTTTTTTTTTTTTTTTTTAAGGGAATTGAGTAAAGTAAACAGAAGAATTCTTATTCTACATATTCTAAGAGCGGAGCGAATTCCCTTACCTATTGGGTTAATCAATACGAAATGGAATTCCTTCATTTGATTTTGAAATGAAATGAGTCAATTTTTTGACCCAAGTCGATTCAGATTATTCCAATTTTTTATTATTCTTTTGAAAACTTTGAGAGAATTTTTTGGCACAAAAAAACTTTTAGAATTCCCGGTAGAAAGAGATTTCCCTAAGGAAAATGCTTTTAACGCTGTCCCATATCCCTTCCCTTTCCAACTATTTTTACGAATACGCTTTTTTGATGCAGAAGTACGTTTTTTTGGAACTGCCATTTTCAAAAAATGAAGAGATTGCTCATTGTTATAGTTGTATGTGAAAGACATCTATTGTTCAAAATGAATCTGTGCTTGCTTTCCTAATTCATTTTTTTTTTCTAGATTTTTTTCTAGAAAATATTTTTTTTTAGAATTTCTAAAAAGAAAAATAGATAGGTTAAAGATATGTGAAAATCACATAAAATAGTTCTAAAATAGAAAAGAATATGATTTTTTCTATTAACTTGTCAAACTCGGTAAAAATACGGCTAATTTGAATTAAATTTTTAGAGATTAGTAATTCATCTTTTTCTTTCATATGATTTGACCAATTGTAACTTCTTGATTTAAATATTTGAAAGATTTAGCCGAATAAGTAAGAATTCAAAATTAGAAAATTCTATTTAAATACATATCTTGATTTTTTTATTGACTTCTTTCAAAAGAGGTAAGATCCGGTAAATCGGAAACAATTAATTAAGAATAAAAAACTTTTTTATGGAACAGACATATCAATATGCGTGGATTATACCTTTCATTCCACTTCCAGTTCCTATCTTAATAGGAGTGGGACTTCTCCTTTTTCCGACGACAACAAAAAATCTTCGTCGTATCTGGGCCTTTCCGAGTATTTTATTGTTAAGTATAGTCATGATTTTTTCAATTAATCTGTCTATTCAACAAATAAAGAGGAGTCCTATCTATCAATATGTATGGTCTTGGACCATCAATAATGATTTTTCTTTCGAATTCGGCTACTTGATCGATCCACTTACTTCTATTATGTCAATGTTAATCACTACTGTTGGAATTATGGTTCTTGTTTATAGTGATAATTATATGGCTCATGATCAAGGATACTTGAGATTTTTTGCTTCTATGAGTTTTTTCAGTACTTCCATGTTGGGTTTAGTTACTAGTTCCAATTTGATACAAATTTATATTTTTTGGGAATTGGTTGGAATGTGCTCCTATCTATTAATAGGGTTTTGGTTCACACGACCTCTTGCGGCAAATGCTTGTCAAAAGGCGTTTGTAACTAATCGTGTAGGGGATTTTTGTTTATTATTAGGAATTTTAGGTTTTTATTGGATAACAGGTAGTTTTGAATTTAGAGATTTTTTTGAAATATTAAAAAACTTGATTTATAATAATGAAGTCAATTCTTCGTTTCTTACTTTGTGTGCTTCTCTCTTATTCACCGGTGCAGTTGCCAAATCTGCACAATTTCCCCTTCATGTATGGTTACCTGATGCTATGGAGGGACCTACTCCTATTTCGGCTCTTATACATGCTGCTACTATGGTAGCAGCGGGAATTTTTCTTGTAGCTCGCCTTCTTCCTCTTTTTATAGTTATACCTTACATAATGAATTTCATCTCGTTGATCGGAATAATAACCATATTATTAGGAGCTACTTTAGCTCTTGCTCAAAAAGACATTAAGAGAGGTTTAGCCTATTCGACAATGTCTCAATTGGGTTATATGATGTTAGCTTTAGGAATGGGGTCTTATCGAAGCGCTTTATTTCATTTGATTACTCATGCTTATTCGAAAGCATTATTATTTTTAGGGTCCGGATCTATTATTCATTCAATGGAAACTCTTGTTGGCTATTCTCCAGATAAAAGTCAGAATATGGTTCTTATGGGTGGTTTAAGAAAACATATACCAAGTAGCCAAATCTCTTTTTTATTAGGTACACTTTCTCTTTGTGGTATTCCACCTCTTGCTTGTTTTTGGTCAAAAGATGAAATTCTTAATGATAGTGGGTTCTATTCGCCGATTTTCGCAATAATAGTTTGGACCGCAGCAGGATTAACCCTATTTCGCCATTTTTGTGGCAATTTACTTACTTTTGAGGGGCATTTAAATGTTCATTTCCAAAATTACAGTGGAAACAAAAATACCCCTTTCTATTCAATATCTCTATGGGGAAAAGAGGGTTCGAAAAGAATTAACAAAAATTATCGTTTATTCAAAATGAAGAATAGTCAAAGTTCTTCTTTTTTTTCAAAAAAGACATATCGAAGTTATGAAAATCTAAAAAACGGGCTACGACCTTTTCTTAATATTGTTCATTTTGAGAATAAAAAGTCTTATTCCTATCCTTATGAATCCGACAATACTATGTTATTTCCTTTACTTGTATTGGGCAGCTTTACTTTGTTTATTGGATCTCTAGGAATTCCTTTCAATCAAGAATTGGATGTATTAACCAAATGGTTAACTCCATCAATAAACCTTTTACACCAAAAGTTGAATAATTCGATCGATTGGTATAAATTTTTTGAAGATTCCATTTTTTCAGTGAGTATAGCTTATTTCGGAATATTTCTAGCGTCCTTTTTATATAAACCCATTTATTCCTCTTTCCAAAATTTTGACTTAACAAATTCTTTTTTGAAAATAGGGCCTAAGAGAAGTATTTCGGACAAAATTATAAATGGTCTATATAATTGGTCATATAATCGTGCTTATATAGATACTTTTTATACAACATCTTTAATTGAGACCTTACGAGGATTATCCCTATTGGCTCGGTTTTTTGATCGACGAGCCATTGATGGAATTACGAACGGGGTTGGTGTTTTGAGTTTCTTTTTAGCAGAAGGTATTAAATATGTAGGGGGTGGACGTATCTCTTCTTATCTTTTCTTCTATTTATCCTGTCTATCAATCTTTTTATTAGGTCTTTATTTTTCATTTTCAATAGTTTCAATAGTAATAGTATAGTAATAGTATAGTATTTTGAAGTTGAAATTGTCGTGATTTTCGATTTTTATTGATATGATTCATTTCTAGATTGAATTGATATATCCATTGTCATATATCCTATATATCCTATTCTAGTTCTAGTAGAGGATATATAGGAAAAATAGACTATCAACGAATTTTCAATCGTGGATACAAACGTATCCTTAACATACTGAAACGACTGCCATTATTGGTATCAAACCAATAGCGATTCATACAAGCTAAATCTTCCAATCGATAATTAGGCCAAAGAAAAAACTTCAATTTCATTAATAGATTTTTCTCTCTATCAAGGTCTTGGCTGCTATTCTTCTCGTTGCAAAATACAGGATTTCTATCTACATCATTCCTATTCTTTGAATTCAAACAGTTTAGAATTCTTAATTTTCTACGACGCCTAAATGAGAAAATATTTTCCGGAACAAGCAAATCCAAATGATTTTTGTCTGCATTTCTTTCATAATTTATTCTTAGTCTTTTGTTCCTTTTTTCATCTTCATCATTTGTTGGTATTCTTTCATCATTTCTTGTTATTCTTTCATGTGGTGGAATAGATTCATCAAAATTCGTCTTAGAACCATATCTTTTTTTTTTTTTTCGGAATCTTGGCTGAATTTCGTGCTTATTATTATGAACCAATGAAATACCGATGGTTTGATACATAATAAACTGCCCGTTGTTTTTTCCAAACAGGCGAATGGGTTCGAAAAAAACCAGTTCCTTTCTCTTTAGCAGCAATTTTTTCCAACTTTGAATCGGACGAGTCGCCAGTATCTCAAAAGCCAATTCTCCTCTCTTTGCCGAGGATAGAACCAAGTGCGTTGGATCTATTTCTTTTCTGTTTCTTGGATTTTCATCGTCGAATAGTCTATACAGGTAAGAATATACCTCCCAATTTATTTCGGATTTTGGAACTATATCTGGATCCACCCGCCGGTTCCATTTCACTAGATAACCAGAATAACGTTGCAGGAACGCATCTAGTTCTTTTTGTAGTTCTTTACTCGTAACTTTTTTCGTGGTCGATTCCGCAGAATCTTTTTGAATATCTTTTTTTTCCTTTGAATCCTTTGAAGGATTTTTTTCCTTTGAAGGAACGGATTCAAGATCCCCTTTGTTTTCAAGATCCCCTTTGGTTGTGAGTTCCTTTTTTATGTTTTGTTTTTCTTCTTTTTTTGCTTCTTTTTTTGCTTCTTTTTTTGCTTCTTTTTTTGCTTCTTTTTTTTCATTCTTTTCGTTATCTGCATTAATTTCATTTTCATTATTATTCAAATTTAAAAGAAGTAATTTGCTTGATAGAAGCCAAGGTTGCGTTTTATATGCATTATAAAACAAGACAATTTCTGGGAATAAATTAGCCTCCATCTTCAATCTGTTGAATTTGTTCAATACGACGGGATGTGTTTGTGTTTCATTCAACCCCATCCAATCCAAAAATCCTTTGGAGGAGTTTGATGGATTCTTTTCTGGAATCCTAAGAAAATCCAAATCCAAAATTGGTTTTTTCGTTTTTTTATCAATTTTATAAATTATTTCAAAATTCGTATCATGATCATTAGTAAGATAATTATTAGTATAAATCGGAGTCTTTTGATTCCTATTGTCTTTCCTATTGACATCGATCGTGATCCAGTTCTCAATATCTAATTGATTTCTAATAAAATCAAAATGGATCATTTTCCAATCCAAATATTTTCTATCGGGAGTTTTTTCCGTATATGGAATATCGCCTGTTCCTGTCAAATTATTGATATCGATAGGCATCCCCCGCGCCCTATCCACCAACAGATCAAAAAAAGCTGTGTTGGAATTGAAAGAAAGCTTATCAAACAGCGATCTAGAGTCCTTTTTATTTTCAGAATGAATAGATTTATATGATAAAAGATCATATTTACAGCATTTTTGAAAATTATCATCTTTTTGATTTCGATTCGAGACTTCACAAATATTTTCTTTTTTGGAATCAATGAATTGATCTTTTTCATATTTTTCATATAAATTCCTTTTGTTGAAATTTTTCCTTTTAACCATACGATGAACTCTATTTCGCCATCGTTGTGGTATTAATATAGACCATCTGGTCTTAGATAAATCGTATTGAGAATGCCCTCTTAACCAGTTTTTCCATTGATTCATTTCCGAACTCGGAAGTCTCTTCGAATGAACTATTCCTTGTGTTTTAAAAGAATCCTTTATTTCAGACCTAAGAAAAAAAGGGATTCCTTGATATTGAAGAACTGATTTGAATTTATCCAAATTACTAAGTTGGATTTCTGATAATTTGTAAAACACATATGCTTGTGACAAGTAGGACAAGTCATAAAAAATATGTGAATTTTCCTCACTATTATTAGTATAAAGGGACTCTTTTATTTTATTTATAGTATAAATAAAAGGCAATATATCTTTTCTTTCTTGATCTGGAATGAATTTATTTCGAAATTTTTGACTCATTCTGCGAATATTAATGATAGAGAAAAAAATACCTGTGTATATTCTTTGAATGAATAATTTCAAATAAACGGGTAATTTACGGATTAATCGATCCTTTATTCTTTGCAATCTTTTAGCATTAGAACTTGTTTTCTTAAGACTCCTCTTTTTTTTTTTTTTCTCTTTTCGAATTCTTTCGATTTCATTTCTAGCTTTATTTGCTCTATTAGTAAGATCCTGCATTTTGTTTCTTTTTTTTTCTGAATTTGTCGAACTTGGAGATGAAATTTGAGTAAATGATTCAGGAATCATCTGATTGCTGGTTATGGGATCTCTTTCTTTTTTTACGAGTTCTTTTATTTTTTTCAAACCTTCTATTATCTTTTTCCCCAAAATGATACTTTTGCGAACCCATTTTTTTGCAACTTTTCGAAGGAATTTTGTTCCTTTCACTTTTTGAAAAAGCATTTTTCCAAGTTTCCAAATGTTCTTTTTCGAATTTCTCATTTGTTTCTTGAGTTCCTGAAAAATAGGTTTAAAAAAGGACTCAAAAGTGGGGGGTGGTAGTCGGGAATAACCAAAAGGAAGGTTGGTTTCAGTTCCATAAACTGTTAAAAAACAAAAATCCCCTTTTTCTTCTGCTTTTTTTCGATTTTGATCTGAATCAGATCCAGGTACGTGCCAAGGTTTCAGACGGAAAGGATATAAGATTTTTATCTGAATACCCTCTACCAACCAATCTTCCGGAAAGTCTGTTTCGGATAATGGAATACCCTCATAGGTACATTTAACATGTGACTCCCTTTGCCAGTCCTCGAAATCTTCATACAATTCAGGACGTTGAAATAGTAACATACGTCCAATATTTTTCACTATTATCAATAAAGGTATTACAATATTTCTTCTAATAAAAGAGTGAGTTAGTAATACGCAACCTCTCACTTCTTGCGCATATTCAATGATTGTCCAGAACTCGGATACCCATAGTCGGGGCTCTCGCTCCGGGTCCTCAGCATTTTTTGCATTTTTTTCATTTTTTTCGTCTTTCTTTCTTTTTTTTTTTTCTTCTCTATGTGTTTGCTGCTCTTCTCTATGTTCTAAAATTTTGAGTGCGAACCTTTTCCTTATTAGCTTTATTAGAAAAATTCGCAAATTTCGAATAATTCTCCAAATTGGTTCAAAGATATTAAGAATATCAAGAAGGAAATCAACAAAATAATGTCGGAAGTCTTTTAGGCTGTCAAGAAAAAGAGGGGAATGCGTGTATCTTTGAAGCGTTCTCCAAATAACTATTTTACGTCTTTGAGCACGTATAGAACCCCAGATTACATCTCGGCGAAAATCTCCATGTTCTGGAAAGATTATCTTGTCTATATCGGTTGGTTCCTCCTCATCATCATCATCATCACGCTCTAGCTTTTCTTTTGGTACAACTATTACACGTTTGGCATCTCTTGAGCGAATTTCATTATCCATTGGGTCCTTTCTTTCATCTTCTCCATATGCTTGGTCCAACTCGCTGGTTGCATTGTATATCCATCGAGACACTTTTTTACGGATTTTTGCTATCGAATCTTTATCAATATTTTCATCATCAGTATTAGTTCCAATTCTATTTTCTAAATATTCGAAATATTTTTTTCCTTTTTCGTCGTCTATGATTACTCCTTTTCCGTCTTCTATTCTTACTTCTTTTTCGTCTGAAAATACAGAAAGATCCCTCGAAATTAAAAGATCCCTCGAAATTAAATTCGATTCTGATTTTGGACCTTTTTTTTTACCAAATTCACTGATGAAAGCGAAAGTGAATAAATCAACAATTTCGATTGATAATTGTTTTTTATCAAATTGATCTTCCAATTTTTGGTAATCAGTATCTGGAATATCCGGAAGAAGGATACTATGAATCCGATTTATCCCAATTTTGTCTATCAAATTGTCTCTCGAAGTTTCCAAATTGTCTCTCGAAGTTTCCAAATTGTCTCTCGAAGTTTCCAAATTGTCTCTCGAAGTTTCCAAATTGTCTCTCGAAGTTTCCAAATTGTCTCCCGAAGTTTTTTCAGGTGAAAGGCTTTTCGTTTTTTTTATTGTTCTCCGATATGGTCCGTTCAAGAAAGGATCATAGGGTTCCGGTAAGTATTCCTTTGTAGTATTGTCATTGCACAACCTACTCGTTGTTTCGAGTCTATTCAAAGAAACGGATTCTTTGTCTAGAGCTTCAATTCGATTTACAAATTCGTTCTTTAAATTATTACTTTTTTGTTCATTGGTATAAACCCAATGATTGGAAAGTTCATTAGATGAGAATTTGTCTAGTGTAGGCAGAGATATTCTTCTTTCGATCATTTCCCAAAAAGTTGACAAACTGGGTGGATATGTAAAAGATATTCTTTCCTTTCCAGCACTTGGGCATGTGTCAAAAAAAT